AAGATACCAATTATTGTTCCAAAGACTCTACCTGCTTTATTTATTTCAAATAGCTCAGGAACAAATATGTACGGAATAGAAAGATTCCAACCCCCCAAGTAAAGAACTGTTACAAATAATGAAGAAAGCAGTAGATTCAGATATGAAGCAACGTAAAATAAACCAAATTTGATACCTGAATATTCGGTTTGATAACCTGCTACTAATTCTTCTTCTGCTTCTGGCAAATCAAAGGGCAATCTTTCACACTCGGCTAGGGAAGAAATTAGAAAAATGATAAACCCTATAGGTTGACGCCACAAATTCCATCCCCAAAAACCATATTTTGATTGCGCTTCAACTATATCAACTGTACTTGAACTGTTAGATAATCATAGTCGATGATAACATCACTGTGCCCATCGCTATTACAGAACCGGACATGAGATTTTCATCTCATACGGCTCCTTGAAGGTCACAAATAAATCTAAGGACCCACTCACTATTATTTATCTTGCTATGTTTGTAGGATATATAGAATCCAAATCTATCCTAAGGTCCCGAATTAGACCAATGGAATTCTGTCTGCTATATATATTTCTATTTTTTTATATTTCATATAAAATATTGAATATAAAGTGCTTCTGAATTGATCTCATCTTTTAATAATTTCCAAATTTTCTTTGTTGAATAATAACTTAATCCTTGAATAAAATTCTTCTTGTAGAAATATCAATAGATATTTCAACCTAGCATTTTCGATTACGAAAAAGAATTAGACCTTGCATTAGTTCAGGAATCCTGACAAGAATTTTATCTCTAAAAATAGGTATATAGGTCTAAATATCTATATTATATAGTAAAGAAAGAATAAGAAAAGCTCTCTTTTTTCTATTGCAATTACATTCTTTCTATTTTTTCGTTCCTATTCTCCTTTCTCATAAAAAGGGATTTTAAAACAAAGTAAAGGATTAGTTCGTTCTTGATAGTTATTTCTTTAATCGGTGGATAGGAGTATACTCTGGATCGGAATCGTGGGGAGTACTTCTTGATCATTTCTACTAACTTAAAGCCCCAATTAAAATTCCTTTTATGCACAGAAATATCCTGTTGGATAACTTACATAATCTCCATTACGAATCCTTTGTGTACCTTGGTGTTCCTAGCCATCCACTCATTTTTGCCCAATCTCCTGTTATGGTAATACACGTATATGTATGGTAATTAATAGTAAAACCTCTATACAGTTGATCTTTTGAACCCGCTTCAAGCCATGATGACTAATCAACCAATATCTTGGGGTAACCAATCTTTACTGCTTATATTTACTTTCATTTAACTCTTGTACATAGGTAATGAGACTCCATTTTTTTACCGCAAATTTATAAGCCGTTTTCTTTCACTCATATAACTATCTGGTTTAGTTCATCAGCCTGAATGATGAATAAAAAAATGAAAATGGATATTCAACTTATTTAACTTCCTTCCTAGAAAGAAAAAAAATAGGGAAAATTTATTTCTTAACGAATCACACGTAGAGATATTGATAACACACATAGAGTTAATGGTATTTCATAACTAATTGATTGAGCAGCAGCTCGGAGACCACCTAAAAAGGAATATTTATTATTTGATCCATATCCTGACATAAGAAGTCCAACGGGAGCAATACTGGAAATGGCAATCCATAAAAAAACACCAATACTTAGATCAGCTAGAACAAGATGATATCCAAAAGGAATTACTGAATAACTTAGTAGAATTGAGATGACTGCTATAGATGGTCCGATACTGAATAAACGATTATCTCCTCTAGATGGAAGAAGATTCTCTTTGAAAAGTAATTTTGTACCATCTGCTAGAGCTTGAAGAATTCCTAAAGGTCCGGCGTATTCAGGTCCAATACGTTGTTGTATCCCTGCAGATATTTCTCTTTCTAACCAAACAATTACTAGTACACCTATTGTGATTCCTAATACAGTAGTCAAAATATAGACAAGCATCCATATGATCCCATAGACCTCTTGTAAGGATTCCAATCTGGAAAAAGAATTGATAGCTTGTACTTCTGTTGTATCAATTATCATTTCAACGATCAACTTCTCCCATAATGATATCTATGCTACCTAGTATCGTCATAATATCAGCCAATTTCATTTTTTTAACTAACTGAGGAAGAATTTGCAAATTGATAAAACCGGGTGGGCGAATTTTCCATCTCCAGGGAAAAACACTCTGATCTCCTATCAGAAAAATTCCCAATTCTCCTTTTGGGGTTTCGACTCTTACATAAAGTTCTTGCTGTGATAATTCAAAAGTCGGAGAAGGTTTCTTACTAATGAATCGATAATCAAAATCATTCCATTCGGGATCCCTTACTCTATCAAAGCGTCGGATTTCTAAATTCTCATAGGGCCCCCCTGGAATTCCTTCTAGAGCCTGTTGAATAATTTTTATAGATTCTGTCATTTCGCTGATTCGTACTAAATAACGAGCTAACGAATCCCCTTCTTTTTGCCATTGTACTTCCCAATCAAATTCGTCGTAACACTCATAATGATCAACTTTACGAAGATCCCATTGTATTCCGGAAGCTCGTAGCATTGGTCCTGATAAACCCCAATTTATTGCTTCTTCTCCGCCAATAATGCCTACTCCTTCAACTCGTTCTAAAAAAATAGGATTCTGTGTAATAAGCTTTTGATATTCAGCAACCCCTGTTAAAAAATAATCGCAAAAATCTAAACATTTATCTATCCATCCATGAGGTAGATCAGCAGCTACTCCTCCGAGACGAAAATAATTATGCATCATTCGCATACCGGTGGCAGCTTCGAATAGGTCATATATCAATTCTCGTTCTCGAAAAATATAGAAGAAGGGGGTCTGTGCCCCAATATCTGCCATAAAAGGGCCAAGCCATAACAAATGCGAAGCTATACGACTCAACTCCAACATAATGACTCTGATGTAGCTCGCCCTTTTAGGTACTTGAATATTGCCTAACTGTTCTGGTGCATTTACAGTTATTGCTTCTGTGAACATAGTAGCTAAATAATCCCAACGTGTTACATAAGGCAAATATTGTATAATTGTTCGGTTTTCTGCAATTTTTTCCATTCCTCTGTGTAAATAACCCAATATTGGTTCGCAGTCAATAACATCTTCACCATCTAGAGTAACGATGAGTCGAAGAACACCATGCATTGATGGGTGGTGAGGACCCATATTGACTATCATGAGGTCTTTTCTTGTAGCTGGTGCAGTCATAGGTTTTTCCCCATTCATTCTTCCATGAATTGCTGAAAGTGAAAAAAAAGAAGTTCATCAAAATTTAAACGATCAAAAAGATTCTTCAAATTAACGAGTTTTTATCTCTCGAATATCCAACTGACCAATTATTTCTTTATAACGTACTCTATTTTTTTTTGACAAATAAGCCAATAGCCGTTGACGTTTTCCCAGAATTTTCCGTAGACCTCTCTGAGATAAATAGTCTTTTTTGTGCAATTCCAAATGTGAAGTAAGTCTCCGTATCTTATTGGTAAAACTGACTACTTGAAATTCAACAGACCCCCTGTTTTCTTTCTTTTCTTCTTGTGAAGTAACGGAAATGAATGAATTTTTGACCATAAAAGAATTTCCTCCTCCTTTTTTGACTTTACAGATATGTAATTTTATCGATCAGAAATAATAATGCCAGTAATTTGAATGTGATATACATAATGATCTTAATTTCTTTATCGACTCCTAATTTTATCAATTAAAATGAATTAATCAAATTGGATTCGAATAGGGATACAAAAGGATGGTACGTTTTTGCACTCACAAAAGCGAATAATTTATATTTAAACCGAAAATGAAGAAGATTTTGTTGATTCAATTCACTTTTTATCTAATTGATACTTTATTGACGTATATTAGAATGGGATGTAAGACAAGGTATGTGTACATCTGTTTACTTTCATATACCATATACGGTATAGGATATATAGGAAAAATACGGTATTAACATTAACCAATTTTTAATCGTGGATACATACGTAGTCTTAACATATTGATACGACTGCCATTATTCGTATCAAACCAATAGCGATTCATACAAGCTAAATCTTCTAATCGATAATTCGGCCAAAGAAAGAACTTTAATTGAATTAATTCATTTTTATCACTATCAAGATGTTTACTTTCATCCAAAAATGGACTCCAGTTTTTTACGTTGTTCTCGTTACAAAATACCGGATTTCTATTCACACCATTTCTATTCGTTGAACTGAAACAAATTAAAATTCTCAATTCTCTACGACGTCTAGATGATAAAATATTTTCAGGAACAAGTAAATTCGAATGATTTTTATCTCTATTTCCAGTCATTCTTTGATGTTTTGAAATAGATTCATCAAAATTCTTCTTATCAACATATCCTCGTTCTCGATATCTTTGATTAATTTGGCGTTTACTCTTATGAACCAATGAAATACCTATGGTTTGATACATAATAAATTGTCCATCATTTTTTACAGACAGACGAACCGATTCGATAATCAATATCCCTTTTTTCATCAATTCTGTAAGAGGTAAATTCTTCTGAATCAGCATTATATTCAGACTCATTTCTCTTCTTTGAATAGAGGATATAGTAATTTTTCTTGGGTTTCTCAGTCTAAGCAGGAGACAATATACCTTAATATTATTGATCATTCTTTGATTCAAAGCATCGTCCCATCTCAATTGAAAAAGCAAATATCGTTTCAGGAAGAAATTTAGTTCTGCTTCCGTGTTGCTCTTGTATTGTTTTTTCGTTTTACGTTTTTTCATGTCTGATCGCGCATAATCTTCTTCAATATCTTTTTGTTGGTTTGAGAGAAGGGATCCAAGATTTCTTTGGTTTTGTGCATCTGAACCACGATCTCGTCGATCTGCGGGTTCTTTTTCTTCTTGATTTCGATTCTTTAATTCAAAAGATTTTTTTTCTTCATTCGATGGTATAAAAAAATTCCCTTTTGGCTTTCCATTGACGTTTTTATTTTCACTAACATTTTCATTTATATTCAAATTTAAAAGAAGTAATTTGCTTGGTATAATCCACGGTTTCATTTTATATGCATTATAAAGTAGCACAAATTCGGGGAAGAACCAAAGTTCCAGATTGGATATAGGACAATTTAGTATTTCTTCATTCATTCCCATCCAATCAAAAAAGATTTTTTTATGATTGGGTGGATTGATTTCTAGATCTTGATGAATTGTAAGATAAAAAAGACCTTTCTTATCAATTTTATCAATTATTGGGTAATTATTAGTTCCAATCTTAGTTTTTTTATTACTGTTGGAATCGATCTTGATCCAGGCCTCAATATTGACTTTTTTTCTAAGACAAAACTTGAGAATTTTCCAATCAAAATATTTTCTATCTGGATTTTTTTCCATATACATAATATCACCTCTTCCTAGATAATTATTGATAGGAATACCCCCCCATTTATCAAATAATTTGCCTTTAGGTGTGTTGTAATTATAAGAAATCTTTTGATTCGTATTTACTTGTAATGGTGATCCATAAACAGAAATATATGAGTTCCTCTTAGTTTCATAATTAATAGATTGATATGATAAAAGATCATATTTAAAGTATTTTTGAAAATTATCTTTTTGATTCGATAATGAATATACTTCAGAATCTTTTTGTTTTTTGTAATAAAGTAATTGGTTTTTTTCATATGAATTCCATTTCTTTAAATCTTTCTTTTGAGCTGTACGACATTGATTGACTCTATTTCGCCATTTTTGTGGGATTAATCTAGACCATCTAATCTGAGATAAATCGTATTGATAATGACCCCTTAACCAGTTTTTCCATTGATTCGCTCCATAACTCCGAAATTTCTTATATCTTAATTCAGAATGAATTATTCCTTGTGTTCCAAAAGAATCCTTTATCCCAGTCTTAAGAAAAAAAGATGTTCCGTGATATTGAAGAACAGATCTTAATTTATCCAAGTGGGTTTGGGATAAATTGTAAAATACATATGCTTGTGACAAGGAGGATAAGTCACAAAAAATAGGTGAATTCCTTTTACTATTACTAATATTATAAAGTGACTTTTTTATAGTCGAAATAAAGTGAATTGTATTTTGATTTGTTTTATTAATTCTTTCTTGATTTGTTTCATTAGTGTAAATGTATTTATCAATCATTTTTTTTGTTGATTCAAGAAAAAGTTGTATATTGATTTGGGGAATATTAATGATACATCGAAAGACATCTATGTAGATTCTTTCAATGAAAATTTTTATAAAATAATGTAATTTACTGATTAATCGAGCATTTCTTCTTTTTAATATTTGCCAAATATTTTTTAGTGATTCTAGTCTTTTGGCATTATAAGTTGTTTTGTTAGAATTAATATTTATTCCTGGAGTTACTTTTTTTTTGTCGTTTGTAATTTTTTCTATTTGATTTCTAATTGTGCGTGTTCTATCAGTCAGATCCTTCCGTTTTTTTTCTGTCAGGGAATAATTTGTCCAATCTGTAGATCGACTTTGATTAAACGATTCATGAATTATCTGATTGTTGATTATAGAATCTTTTTCTTTTTTAGTTTCACTTAATTCATATACTTCTCTCAATCTAAATAACAGAATTTGATTTACTTTTGAAAGTACTTTTCTTATTCTTTTTATAAATAGAACACTTTTGATGACCCAATTTTTTGTTTCTTTTGAGACTGTTAGAAAAAAGTTTGTTCTTCCCTTTAAAACTCTTAAAACTAGAAAATATTTCTTTTTCAATTTTTTAATTTTTTTTTTGAGTTCTTTAAAAATGGGCTCAAAAAAAGAAGGTCTTTTTCGGGGAGAACCAAAAGGAAGTTCAGCTTCCATTCCCCAAACCGTTAAAAAACAAAAATCATCTTTTTTTTTTATTTTTTTCATTAGATCTCTATGAGAGGTTTGCAGCTTAGATCTGTGCCAAGGTTTCAGACAGAGAGGAAATAGGATTTTTATCTGAATACCGTCTGTTAACCAATTTTTCGGAAATTCGGTTTCTGATAATTGAACACCATTATAGGTACATTTAACATGCATTTCTCTATTCCATTCCTGTAAATCCTTAGACCATTCAGGAAGTTGCAATAATAACATACGACCCATATTTTTAGCTACTATCAATAAAGGTAAAATAATATATTTTCTAAGAATCGATTGAGTTATTAACATAGAGCCTCTTATTACTTGTGCAAATGGAATGGTATCCCAGGCTTCTGCTATTTCTATCCGTGCTTTTTCCTTTCTTTTGTTCTCTTCTTTTTTGTCCTTCTCTTTTTTCTCTCCTTTTTTTGTCTGTTCTTCTGTATAATCTAGAATTTTGAATTCTGTCCCTTTTCCCATCCAATTTCTAAAAATTAGTTTCATTAGTCCGGAGATATCAAACGAAAAAAGGGGGGATTTGTTTATTCTGTCCAAAAAAAGGGGGGAATGCACATTTGCTTGAAACAGTTCCCAAATAACTATTTTCCGCAT